ACTTGTACTAAAAAGCAAGTAAGTGTGATCCCACCTAGACAATAAAATATGTTTACATGAGGAGGAACATATTTACTAGTTATATCATCTGCAATCGCCTGAATCTCAAGACGTTCCTCGAACCAATCATATACTTTATTGAGATAGGTAACCAAAGAGAAAGGAAACTCCCCCTCTGAGAACCGTATATGAGAATTTCATCTCGTACGGCTCAAGCAAAAACACAAAAATACAGGTTTCAACAGATATTTAATCGAAAGTTCAAAACTTCTTATATTAGCCACTTGATTCAATTTGCCCCGAAGATACGAAGTAATAAAAATCCGGAATCTTTTCTTTGTGATGATAATGCCAAAAAATATCAAGTTGGCTCATCCGTCTTTCTTTATGTTGCTCGTTACAGGCCTCTTGAATCTTCTCGTCCCTATTTTTTTATTTGTTCTTTGATTTGTTGTTTTTTTTTTTTTTTACTATTGATAAGAATTCTCTTGTTGAGACCCTATGAATCAATTGAAACCTCAGATTCATACTAGAACCACGATGATTTAATAAATCCAAAAGCGAAACTAAAAGGTTCTCTGAGTAAGAACCATTTGATCATCACTTATTCAATGAATGGATGTAATGAATCAACTAAAATCTAAACTAAAGAAAGAGAAAGAGTTGTCTTTCGGTTAAAAAAAGTCTGTAAAATAAGTCTGAAGAAAAAAAAATCGTTTGATTTCGGAAATACCTATTTTGTGAATTTTTTGAGTCCGGTGGCGAGGTCTGAATAGTGGGTATGAATCATAGTTCAAATATTTCTTTTCTTGATCTATTCTATATATTCCGTGCTCCAGATACTAGAAAGTCTAAATATCCGACGGGGTAGAATCATCTTGATAAAGATGACAGGCCCATTCTCTGTATTATCAATAGGATCAATTATAACAAGTCACACACTCATATTCCGGAAATAACGAAATAAATAAATTCCACGGTCGAACTGCCAAAATGGTCTAGAACAAATCCTTTAAATTAAGTCATTTTTTGGATTAAAAGTCTAAGACTTCATATTCATAGTTCTTATGAACCTAACTCATGGAAATTCCATCCAGTAAAACGGAAGAATTATAAATTTCCAAAATAATAGATAGAAATATCGCAAATAGAGCCATTGCGACCCCCATAAGAGGTGTAGTCCCCCATCCTGGAGCAACTTTACCATATTCCGAGTTTAATGGTTTCAATAAATCCCCTACAGCAGTTCGTCTTGGCACATACCTAGAACTATCCTCAACGGTTTGTGTAGCCATAAATCCTATTTAATTATTGGTTGAGATTTGTTGACTTTGTATACTATTTCGTTGTAGTTGTAAATAAACTATCTTATCGTCGATCCATTGTGATCTTGAAATTCTCTAAAAATGGAAACAGCAACCCTAGTCGCCATCTCCATATCTGGTTTACTTGTAAGCTTTACTGGGTATGCCTTATATACCGCTTTTGGGCAACCCTCTCAACAACTAAGAGATCCATTTGAAGAACACGGGGACTAGTTAAAGTAATGAGCCTCCTATATTGGGAGGCTCATTACTTCAATGGAGATAATGAAAAATCATTTCATTTTTTTAGTCGGAACCTTAGGGGGTTCTCGAAAAAAGATAGCGAAAAAAATGATCCCTAAAGTCGAGACTAAGAGGAATGTATAAACCAATGCTTCCATATATTTGATCGTGGTTTACAATTATAGCTTTCACACCTATTCATTTGGGATTATTTACCCTATAAAATAAAAAAGAGAAAGAGTCAAAGAAAAACTGGTGATTAAAGTCAAGATTTCTCCAGTACCCTATATCAAATGAAAAAATATAGAATAGAGACGAAAGATACCAGAGAAATCTTGTATCAGACTACTTGTCTCCTTGTAGTTGGGTCTCCAAGTTTTTGGAATGCTCCAAATTCCACTTGAGCATCCAAATCTGGATCAATACCAGCAAAAACATCTCTGAACAAGGTTCTAGCACCATGCCAAATGTGTCCGAAAAAGAAGAGCAAAGCAAACGAAACATGCCCAAAGGTGAACCAACCTCTTGGACTACTACGAAAAACACCATCGGATTTCAAAGTAGCCCGGTCTAATTCAAAAATTTCACCTAATTGAGCACGTCTAGCATATTTTTTCACAGTAGCAGGATCACTATAACTGACTCCATTGAGTTCGCCACCATAGAACTCAACAGTTACACCCACTTGTTCGACACTATACTTTGATTCTGCCCTTCTAAAAGGAACATCAGCTCTCACAATTCCGTCTCCGTCTACCAAAACTACGGGGAATGTTTCAAAGAAAGTAGGCATACGACGTACAAAAAGTTCGTGCCCTTCTTTATCTCTAAAGATAGGGTGTCCTAACCATCCAACAGCTATTCCATCCCCATTGTCCATTGATCCTGCTCTGAATAATCCCCCTTTTGCCGGATTATTACCAATGTAATCATAAAAAGCTAATTTTTCGGGAATTTTAGACCAAGCTTCCGATAAACTCAGATTTTCAGCCAGTCCGGTGTCAACCCTTCGATATATTTCTTGCTGGAAGTATCCCTGATCCCACTGATAACGAGTGGGCCCAAATAATTCGATTGGGGTAGTTGCTGAACCATACCACATAGTTCCAGCAACAACGAAAGCTGCAAAAAAAACAGCAGCGATACTACTGGAAAGTACAGTTTCAATATTGCCCATACGTAATCCTTTGTATAGACGTTGAGGCGGACGAACACTAAGATGGAATAAACCCGCTAATATGCCCAATGTACCTGCCGCAATATGATGAGAGGCTATTCCTCCCGGAACAAAAGGATCAAAACCTTCCGCGCCCCACGCTGGATTTACAGATTGTACTCTTCCAGTTAGCCCATAAGGATCGGACACCCATATTCCAGGACCATACAAGCCTGTTACATGAAATGCGCCAAAGCCAAAGCAAGCCAACCCTGAGAGAAATAAATGAATTCCAAAGATCTTGGGCAAATCTAAAGATGGTTTTCCTGTACGTTCATCACAGAATATTTCTAGGTCCCAATAGACCCAATGCCAAATAGCTGCTAAGAAGCACAAACCAGAAAACACAATATGTGCCCCTGCCACACCTTCATAACTCCAAATACCCGGATTTGTTATAGTTCCTCCTGAAATACTCCAACCCCCCCAGGAATTCGTTATTCCTAAACGAGTCATAAAGGGTATAACAAACATACCTTGTCTCCACATTGGATCAAGAACGGGGTCAGAAGGATCAAAAACCGCTAATTCGTATAGAGCCATTGAACCAGCCCAACCAGAAACAAGAGCTGTATGCATTATATGGACAGAAAGCAATCGACCGGGATCATTCAATACGACAGTATGAACACGATACCAAGGTAAACCCATGGAAATACCCCTTTATCAAAGAAAACTAGACACTATGTAACTTTATCACATTGCAAAATACTATACTATGTACCTGACCTTTTAAGTGGATTCTGTATGAGAAAGGGTTACTATTTATTCCGTTCCGTTGGAAATAACAGAACAATTCTGTTCGTAAGAACAAAGAGAAGCAGATCTATTCTATACCCGATAAGTACCAATACGCAATGGGCGAATGGGTCCCATTTTTGGGGAACGAATGCATAGATACTTGTTTATCATTCGAACGATTGATCGATCCGCTCATTAAAATTTTTCTTTATTCATGATCTTTTCCCTTTCAATCTATGAATAAAATAGAATAAAGAAAAATAATGAAGACAATACATTGTTACGTTTCCATATTAAAGTGAAGTATAGTACTTAATTTTTTCTTTAATTTAATGCCTATTGGTGTTCCAAAAGTACCTTTTCGGAGTCCTGGAGAGGAAGATGCAGTTTGGGTTGACGTATAGTGCGACTTGTCAGACATATTGAGTCATATGGGATTTACCCCGTTCTCTCTCCCGATGGAGATACCCTCTGCTTCGCCCAAGAAATATTGATTAAAGCATCAATCATTCAGAGCGTGAAGTAAAATGAGATCAATTTATATTGGGGATTAATATTATTGATTAGAATAGAAGAATTCATGGTTGACTTGGACCAATAAAATAAAGTATCCAGGCTCCGTTCAGAAAATACCAAATTGGCAATATATGTACGATTACCACTTGTATCATAAACGATTCTTACACTTACTTTACTTTTACTATAGTATAGAGTATAGGAGTGATCCCAAACTGCCAATCAAGGAAATAGTATGATAAATACATCGAATAGTTTGGGGTAAGGCAAGCATAAAACAAATTGAAAAAGTCGTAGCAGAAAGAAGTGGTATTGAGATTATTTGCCCTATATGTGCAAATAGAATTCGGACAGATAGATCTTTACCCGGAGTAGAACATGAACCTAAAAGAATTGAAAGGGCCCATTCAGGAACAAGAAAATGACATCGTGATTTGAATCTTGATGAAACAATACATCAATGAGAGGTTAGTTCAATAAGTTCGGTAAATTCTTTTTTATAGGGAAGAGAGGCAAAACTCATGTTTTTTGAAAAATAGTAAAGAAGAAAAACAAAAATTTGCATTCATTTTAGAAAAACTGTTACAAAAAAAAGAAATAGGACTGGAATCGACACATTGATTCTTTTTTTTCGAAATTTTTCTTGAACCGTATGCATCCAAAGGTGCACGTACGGTTCCTAAGGGATACAATTTTGTCCTAATCAACCGACTTCATCGAGAAAGATTACTTTTTTTGGGCCAAGAGGTTGATAGCGAGATCTCGAATCAACTTGTTGGTCTCATGGTATATCTCAGTATAGAAGATGATACCAGGGATCTTTATTTGTTTATAAACTCCCCCGGCGGATGGGTGATTCCAGGAATAGCCATTTATGATACTATGCAATTTGTGCCACCCGATGTACATACAATATGCATGGGATTAGCCGCTTCAATGGGATCTTTCATTCTGGTCGGAGGAGAAATTACCAAACGCCTAGCATTCCCTCACGCTTGGCGCCAATGAATTTTTTCTTAAAAAAAAAAAAGAAGACTATGCCTTCGCCATATCGAATATGAATAATAAGCAATAATAGCATGGCATTTTGAGTTCGATATGAACAAACCATTATTGTTTTTTCATAACATGAGATTTTGTATCGAAATAGTAGTATGAAAGAAAGGTTATTTCGATTTTATCTTATAGGTCGGGAGTACATTTCAGCGTCACAAACCATTTTTCTTCCAAACCAGAAGTCTCTTTTTTCTATTTATCTTATAAAAGAAATATAAGAATATGAAAATAAAAAAAAAAAAGATCATTTTTTCCTATTTGATTATATCAGAAAGAAACTTTGGGATTGCTAAAGCACAGAAGAAATTAATATAGAAAGCAACAGAACCATCATAGTATTTTTGTTATTTCTACGAAAGGAAGGTTGGTAAATGGATAATTCAATGATTTCAATCGGATGGATTCTATTTTCTTCTTTCTTCAATGAAAGGGGAAAAAGTGAAAAAAAAAAATTAAATTCCATTGCAGAGCCGTATGCAATGCACAAAAGATGCCTGTACGGTTGGTTCTTCAATTGTTTTTTTTTCTTCTTGTTAATACCCCTTACTAAAGAAGGGCTCATAATGTTATATCAGTATCATCAGGGTTATGATTCACCAACCTGCTAGTTCTTTTTATGAGGCACAAGCAGGGGAATTTATCCTGGAAGCGGAAGAACTACTGAAACTTCGCGAAACACTCACAAAGGTTTATGTACAAAGAACGGGGAATCCTTTATGGGTTGTATCCGAAGACATGGAAAGGGATGTTTTTATGTCAGCAATAGAAGCCCAAGCTTATGGCATTATTGATCTTGTAGCGATCGAAAATGAAAATACTAGAGATTTTGTCTAAATCCATGATTCTATTTCAAACCATGAATAGAAATAATTAATAGTAATTGACCATCAGGTTAAGATCGATCTAAACCCATTACATTATATATAATTTTATATATACGACATGCCAACGATTAAACAACTTATTAGAAACACAAGACAGCCAATAAGAAACGTCACTAAATCTCCCGCTCTTCGAGGATGCCCTCAGCGTCGAGGAACATGTACTAGGGTGTATGTGCGACTCGTTCAGATCATGAGCTCGAACAAATAAAAAAAAAATTCTTGTTTTCTAGTATGAATGATCAGTACCAATGAAATGAATAGGATAGAAAGATTGGAAGAAGGCCATTTAGTTTATTTAGTTTACTATCTAAAAACGAAGATCCAATATATACCTATATTGCATTCATTGTGTATGAAATGTTTGGTTTTTATTGGTGCAAATCCAATCACTTCGATTTGAGATGAGAAGAATTCCCCATTGGTAGCAAATGGTTATCCATTAAGCGGGGGAAATTCTATTATAAGAAGCAAAAAAAAAGGTTATGCTCCCTTTTTAAGAGAACGGAATAAGAGGGCCAGCTACCTAGCCAACTTTCCTAATTAAATACCGTTACTGTATGAATAACTCTTATTGTGAAAAGACTTATTACTGAATAATTGATGGGTAGAGCCAAAAAGTATGAACTATACAAGTTCACAATAACAGTTGATTAAATGAGAAAGGAGGCTCCGGTGTATAGAGAGGACCTCACCGTTTAAGAAGTAACCACAGAAACGATGGAACCCACTCTTTTTTTAGTATTGATAGAATTTCTTATTTCCAGGTCAAATGACTGGAAGGAATAAAAAATCGTGGTTGGGAAGGTCATAGTAGCAAAAGCCATTGGAATTTATGTTTTATATATCGGAATAATCAGTTTTGTTATTAATCGACCGGGGGAGGGAAAAAAAAGAATGACTGAAATAAGAGAAATCAATTAGTTATTCATTAAAATTAAATTTGATTCAATGACCAGAGTTAGACGAGGATATACAGCTCGGAGACGTCGAACAAAAATTCGTTTATTTTCATCAACCTTTAGAGGGGCTCATTCAAGACTTACTCGAACAATGACTCAACAGAAAATGAGAGCCTTGGTTTCTTCTCATCGAGATAGAGGCAGGCAAAAGAGGGATTTTCGTCGTTTGTGGATCACTCGGATAAATGCAGTAACTCGTGAGAATAGGGTATTAGATAGTTATAGTCGATTCATACACAATCTGTACAAGAGACAATTGCTTCTTAATCGTAAAATACTTGCTCAAATAGCTATATCAAATAAGAATTGTCTTTACATGATTTCCAATAAGATCATCAAATAAAGGAGATTTTAAAGCAATATACAGGAATGATTGAAACAGAATTCCCCGGAGAATAAACTCCGGGAAGATAGATAGAATAAAAATAAATTCAAAATTAAGATAAGTAGTAGTAGGAATGAACAAACATGTTTCAATAAACAAAAAAAAAAGATTTACTCTTCCCCTATTTTTTTCTTATAACACAAGAATCCAATGTATTTTCTAGGGGTTTTCAAACAAAGCATCAATCTGAGCTTGGGTTCCAATTAGAGTTTTGAGTCAATTGAGGAGTATGCCTATTTATTTCTGGTTCTAGGACCAGTAGTTTTAGGGGTCGACTCGGTTCTCTCAAATTGTTTCTCATTATTAAGAAAAGGTAACAAAGATAAAATACGAGCTTGTTTTATAGCAATAGTAATTAATCGTTGTTGTTTCAAAGTCAATCTATTCACCCGTCTAGATAATATCTTTCCTTGTTCACTAATAAATCGACTAATTAAACTCATGTTTCTATAATCAATTCGGTCCCCCGATCCAATTGGGGGCAAACGCCTACGAAAAGATCGCTTGGATTTACGAAAAGGTTGTTTGGGTTTATCCATGGTTTATTCCTTATCTCAATAAATTCTATTTTTTTATTCAGTTTATATCCGACCGAAAGAAATAGGCTTTGATTTTTATATATTATAAATATGTAGAGTTGTATATATGTTATATGTTAAGTTCTTCCTCTTCCTACTCCCTGGAAAGATCACAAACATGTGTTTGTTGTCTTCGATCTATTTCTTTATTTCCCCATGAATCGTATGTTTGTGACAATAGCGACAAAATTTTCTTAATTCTAATCGACTGGGTGTATTGTGTCGATTCTTTTGAGTAATATATCTAGAAATACCCGGCGATTCTTTATAGATACCATTTCGGACACACCGGGTACATTCCAAAAAAACTCTGACTCTGGCATCTTTACTCTTTGCCATAAACCTCCTTTGGATTTTTTATCGACCTAACTTTATTTTACTTTATTCTTCTATTTTTGATACGAACTGAAGAAGAAGAAAAAAAATAAATAGAAGTTACTAGCTAGAGATTCAATTCCTAAAGATTTCGTTATAATTAATATAAATTTAATATTTAATAGAGTAATAATAATTTAATTATTAAGTAATACTATTTTTTTCTGACTATAAATTTTTCCTATCCTAATCTCAGTATTTCATTTAAGTCTTTTCTTTCTATCTATGTTATTTTTCGTGGAGCCCGCCTTAGACTGGTACTGGTGGATTCACATTTCCATTTCTGTTCCCAAAAATGGATCTTAGATCTACTGAATTTTTGTTGAAGTTCAATACATTTTTTTCTTTCTTTTTCCTTCCTATCCTAAGAACTGAAAAAAGGAGGGCAAAATTTCAGTCACGTCGAATTGTATCTCTAATTCTCATCATTTCTTCGCATATCAATAACTAGAATGAAAAAAAGGGGAATAACAAGGCATCGGGAAACAAGCGATTAATTTCTATCAAGAGACCCGCTAAAGACCCAAACCATAGAGTAGTTAGCACTGGTGCCGTAGAGAGATATGTTTTTATATCTCGCATTGAAAATCCTCCTTCTTTATTGTAATACATATATGGTCAGAACTTGTAGTTCAAGGTCAAGATCATTTGTATTTTTATTTTACACAAAATTCCTAACAAAAATGAATATATGAATCAGTAGATGAAATTTTCCTGTCAAAAAAATGAACCCTTTTCCGGAGCATTACCAATAAATATTCATTCTTTTTACGTTAGGTTTCAGACTTATCTAATTTTTTATTATATGTTGTATGTGAAACAAAAAAAAAAAAATGACAAGAAAATTGTATTGTATATAGAGATGGAGGAGAAAATAACGAGGTGGAAAACAAGATAGGGATTTTGTACAATGACACTGTACAACAATTTTAAAAAGGGATGTAGCGCAGCTTGGTAGCGCGTTTGTTTTGGGTACAAAATGTCACGGGTTCAAATCCTGTCATCCCTACCTCTTACTTCCCCATTACTACCCATAGAAGAAGTAATGGGGAATTTCTTTAGATCGATTAGGATTGGGCATAATCTTTCATTTTGAATCTTTCAGTTTTGCATACTATAGGTTATATGTATGTAAAATGTATTGGGTACCAAAAATCCTTTTCTTTACAGTTATGTCTCCTCTCATAAGAGAACGCTCTTAGTTCAGTTCGGTAGAACGCGGGTCTCCAAAACCCGATGTCGTAGGTTCAAATCCTACAGAGCGTGAATCCCTTTATGTCGAATCACAATAAAATAACTTAAGAAAATGGAATTACAATTTGACCTCCTCTTTGCAGGAGGTCAATCAAAAAAAGAAATGTTACTCAATCAAAGATCCAACTGATCCCCGCGTCTGTATTGTAAATATGCAGTTACGAATAATCCTGCCAAAGTAATAGGAATTAGACCTAAGACGATTCCAAATAGAAAAACTTCAATCATTTCGATTTTTTTTTTAGGAGATAAAAAGAGAGGTAAGATCTATCTCTAAATATTAATCTTAATTGTCCATGAATCTCAATGACAAGAATTGGCAATTGACGCGGAAAGGAACTATAGAATAAGAATACCGGAATCTCATATAAATATTTATTTTTCTGAGGTTGTTCATTCAATTCATTTCAAATAAGTCGTATCCTGTTCAAACCAATCAATAGAGCTGGAGTTATAGTTAAAGCAGCAAGTAGAAAACCGAAATAACTA